AGCACAAGGAAAGAGCAATAGGCCGGACCAGCCTACAAAAACGAAACGGTCCCTCCGTAACCAGTCATCCATAATATCAAACAAATCATTTTCTTCTTTGGCAATTTTACCAAGAGCTATAGTCATAGTGATCCTCCTATTCAACTACTTCAACCATTTCCGAACACGTCATCTCATTTTCAGGGCATGCGATAGTTTAATTATGTATGGACGATTCGTCGTTCCATGCCCTTTAGAATACAATGGGTTTCGAAAAAAAAAAGAATTCTTCTTTTTTATTTTCTATTGGTTCATAAACCGACCTAGGTAAATCCATGAGTTCAAGCTGAACCAAAACAACAAAACAATATTGGAATCAGATTTTGAAATCAAGGAAAGATATTGAAAAATGGATTTTCGAAATATATTTTATATATATATATTATATGTATCGGAAAAGACTATAATGTATCGTAAAAGAATAGCGATTTATTCCTATAGAGCGCCCATTAACACGAAAATCATATTAATATATATCGAATTTAAATATCAGAATAGCCGATATAGTCATGATTCAATGGGTCAGGTCCACTTACTTTTTTTTTAGTTATAATTTTTATGGTAGGTTTGGTAGGAACAATAGGGAAGTAGGAATATTTTGGTTTGTGATTAACAAATAGGGGTTGGATATCTCGAATATTTATGTTATGTCTCCTGGACTATTTAAATAAAAAATAATAAGATATAAAGAGGATTATTATGTCACTACAGGGTAGAACCCCCACCCACTAAGTTCAATTAGTCAGTATAATAATGATTAAATGTTCAACTTTTTAATTTAATTAGAACTAAAACTTAAATAATAAGAACTCATTATATTATAAATATTACAATGGTGTTTGCCTTTTTTTTACTATCAAAAATATCTGTATTCTCCGATGAAAAACGAAGACAAACACTCGAGTTTCATGAAAAAGCCCTTTATCGGATTTGAACCGATGACTTACGCCTTACCATGGCGTTACTCTACCACTGAGTTAAAAGGGCCTGTTCAATTCATGACTTAACCATTTTCCATTATGAGTCTACTACATTATATATGAAGTAGACTCGTAATGGAAATAATGGAAAAAGAAATTCGATTTACCTAGAAAAGGGGTACAATTTTTCTCGTTTTTGAATTTTCTGACTTAATGTGAGATAGTGATAGGCATATTTCATCTGAACAAGAAACGAAGCAATGAGTTAAAATGGAAGAAAAAAAAAACGTTCAATTCAAATCCTATAGAATCAGAATATAAAAATACTATTCGAATCTAGCCATACCATTAGATTATATTGACAATTCCAAAAAACTATTCATACTATCATTATAGTATGATGACGGTCGGGCGGATATGCCCCCATCGTCTAGTGGTTCAGGACATCTCTCTTTCAAGGAGGCAGCGGGGATTCGACTTCCCCTGGGGGTAGGGTACTACGATCATGGATTATCAATAAGCATAGAAAGAATTCTTCCTGGGTCGATGCCCGAGCGGTTAATGGGGACGGACTGTAAATTCGTTGACGACTGTCTACGCTGGTTCAAATCCAGCTCGGCCCAAGAATTCACCGCCCCATGAGTAGGATATAATTAATTTATCCTACAGAAAAGAAAGGGTAATGCCTGCTTCGTAGAGAAATAAAGAAAAATTTTTCTCTATCTATTTTTTTTCTCATCTCATTGAAAGATTGATTATTTATATTTAACAATAAAAAAAATAATCACTAGTTACTAATAATCCGTCTCACTCTAGTATATGTATACACCTCGCCGGGATTGTAGTTCAATTGGTCAGAGCACCGCCCTGTCAAGGCGGAAGCTGCGGGTTCGAGCCCCGTCAGTCCCGAACTAGGATCTAATGAATTGAGAAATGAATTTCTCTATTTTTGCGAAAGGGAAGACGAGGAGCAAAATAGAATCAAACAAATTCCCGCCGCGGAAATTATTTCTTTTGTTTCGCATGTCTCATCAGATAAATATGGGAAGTTCCTTTTCTTCCCCCAGTACTAATTGATAAGGGAAAAAAATATGTATATGTAGATTTAGTACAATTGGTACTATTGCTATATTCAGGATTTAAAGTTTAAGAGATACCATTTTTTTTTTCAATCATTCTGTTCTTGATCAATGAAATGGAATAGAGTACCCATATTTTGGGGGGGGTACAGACACAAAATATCTTCGTTTATTATATGATACACAATGAACTTAATCTTAATAGAATTTAATTCTCCGGTGAAGTACTTTTCAGGTTAAAGCACATCTTTTCTAAATCTCAATTTTGATTTTTTTTTAGCCCCAATTATGACTACTGATTTGAAACAATTTATTTCATTCTCATTCCAATTTTCTATTTCATTTTTGATGTATACGTTCCAACTCCAATCCAACAAAGAGTATACTAATAACATAAAATAAAAGATCAACAAAACCAAGCAAGGCTTCTTTCTTTTCTTATTCTTAGTAAAGGTAAAGCTTGAATAGTCGATTTTTTAGACTTAACCTTACCTTTTTTACATCTCACTTATACTTGTTTGGCTTTCTGTATGCCCTAGAGAATACCGGTTATATAATACCTTATAATTCTATATACAAAATTCTATGTATATGTATAAGTAGAAGAATTGTATAAGGAAGATAAGATGATAGGTTATAGAAAAGAACAAGTGGAAAAAGGATGAAAACCTAATGATAGGTATTTCTGATCTAATCAAAAATGGTTTTTTGTATGGATAAAAGATCTCTCTATGTTATACTATCCAATTCTCAACGAGAAATTGATTTGATAGATCAGAAATTGTTATTCATAATATTGATTTGATTCAGTATCATCAGGATACAATTCATCCCATTGAATTTACAGGAATCAAATTTATCATCTCTATGGGATTAGATCCCGAGTTAAGTTATTGCGAAAAAAAAGATTAGATTATGGAAGTCAATATTCTCGCACTTATTGCTACTGCATTGTTTATTCTAATTCCTACTGCTTTTTTACTTATCATCTATGTAAAAACAGTTAGCCAAAATGATTAATTTGAATGAAACTTGAATTATCGGTTCTTAGCAGTTCAATTCAATGATTCAAGAAATGAAAGAAAAAAATTTAAACTAGAATATAAATAAGTCAAGTCTTAAATGAAATGATTGCGCTGAGCTGGAATCAGAATAGAAGTAGCTTATTAACTATCTAAGCTAGTGTGGTAGAAAGAACTATATATTATAGTTCTTTCTACCACACTAGCTAGTATTGTATACTAATATTAATATAGGCTTCATATAGATAAAATTTCAATATGTATATATCAGATGTACATATAGATAAGATAAAACTCTAATTCTATTTCTTTTTTTTCATTTCAAGAAGTCATTGATTGAACAATTAATGGATGATTCGCGGAGTTATATGATAACTTCTTCGGATTTGGAAAAGGGGTTAGAGTAAACTTGGCCGTTTTTCATGTTTAAACAAAACATGAGATGAGTCAAAAAATTCTAATTTCTAGAAGTTTAAAACAAATGCACTAATCGTTTCGCTTACAGTGGAAAGAAAATATATAGTGTCATAATAACAATAACAGAACGGCTTTTCTTTTAGAAAAAAAATATAGACTATTTAGTCAAAATTAGGTTGGAAAGAATCTCCTATTATGCGTAGATTTTAGTTTCAAAATACAATTATGATAATGATTTATTACTCTAGTCCAGTACAATTTTGAAGACCTTTTTTTAAGTAAGGTAAGGCTTCGCAAAACGATCAATAAAGAATTGATACAGTTCGATTGAGCAATCGATTACTCAATTTAATATTTGTAGTGCCCACAGCACTAGAGTCCACTCCTTCCCCATACTACAAGTGAAAGGGAAAATGTAAAGACGACCATTAAAGCAGCCCAAGCAAGACTTACTATATCCATGTGAATTATGTCCCCTATTTCTATGAAGGAATTATTCCATTATTATTTAATAATCATAGTGGAATCAATGGCACAGAGTCAAAATAGGATTCTGACTTAAGACTATTGATGAACCAAATTAATTCAATGAATACATTTGCAACAAGTTCAATATTTTAGGATTTCCGGTAGAATCAGGAAGTATTAAGTACAAGATGATACACGCGCCTTTTCTATAGATAACTATATATCAGATACCTTATTTGATCTAAGCTTACTGTCTTTCTATGAAAGAATCGGTAGAACCCACTGCCACTATTACTACATACATATATTCTTTTTTTTCCATTTTTATCTTTACTCTATACTATAAGAGTTGACTAACTATTCTGATTGTATGTCTGAGCACTCATAGCCTTTCGTGAGTTTAAATACAAAGTATCTTCGTACCTTTCCACAAGCCCTAAATTTATTTCCCATCATTGTATCCAATCTAATTTAATATCCAACATTGGGCTAGACTCAGATTTTAAGAAAAAAAGTTACAGTCTTTTCTAAAACCTATGCTATAGTTTCTAAAAATCAAGTATTGATATTGACACGCCCACTTAGTTCTTTGCCTACGCTTCTTGCGGAGCAATAATTCATCGAATTAGATCGGCAGAATAAGAAATCCAAAATCTTTTGTTGATCAGGCGACACCCGGATTTGAACTGGGGATAAAGGATTTGCAGTCCCCCGCCTTACCACTTGGCCATGCCGCCAAATTAGATCCAAAATAAAATGGATAAAAATATTATCTATATTCTATTTCTAATACTAACTCTTTTTTTTATCTTGAATCCCGTTGTACTTAAAAACAAATTCCTTTTTTTTGTGGATCTGGTTTCTATTATTTTCTTCGATTTATTATATCTCAAAATATATATACATCATTTAAAAATTTCTCTTCTTGTTTCTTTTCTATTGAGAGTCAAATTCTGGCGACAGACTGAAAAATGCAGGGCAAATTGGAACCATTAACAATTTACTTTAAATTAATCTTTAAATTGAAATTAGTGAATGGTTCTTCAATTTTTATCGGAGATCAAATTTCCTTGAATGGAAAAAGAAAAGAAAATTTATTTATAACCGATTTATGACTAATCTCGGTTTTTTTTTCAATTTCAATTATAACAACATATATGTGTATATGTAAACCCCAAAACACAAATTGTTACCCAGATACCGAGACGGGTCTCTCTCTTATGTACATATCCCTAGAGAGAATTCTCATGTTTCAATTTTTCATTGAAAAAATAGATTGAAATATTGAATAGAAAATACGAATTTTGGTGGAGTGTAATCCATGTTAATGTTGCCCCAGAAATTGCAAGAAAGGATGTGATATATGGATAGATAGCCGTATCAACATGTACTTAATAAATACAATACTATTTTTAGTATATTTCTATTAAGTTACACAATTCAAGCGTATTCTATAAATTTCCCTCACTACCAAAAAAAATACGCCAATTCTTTTTTGAACATGGAATTTAATTTTTTGTGTTAAAAAAGGGGAAACTCTATACTACTTCTGATTATTCTGTCTTTATCTCATTTATATAGATATATAGAGAAGATTAAATCTCAATCATTCCTTTTTGGGGTATCCCGTCGGATCGTAATATCATACTAATACGTTAGGTAGAAGTTGGATCAATTTTGATATTCTATACAAGGCTCCATAAGTGTAAGTAACAGAATTTTTTTTTCCAGAAATATTTTCTCAATTTATTTAGAATTTCGAAAATTTGAACTTGCGCCCAAAATGTTCTTTATTCCGCCGTCCCGTCCCCGTTCATACGTTTAAAATAGATATATGGAGTTGACTAAAATTTTATGTGATTCAGTAAACAGAATATACATTCTATTATTGCTAGGTCGATCCATATGGTTCGATGAATAGTGAATCAATAATTGAATTTTTTCAATAAAAAGAAATAGGAAACTTAAGATTAAGATGCTTCGGAATGGAAATGAGGGAATGTCCACAATACCTGGATTTAGTCAGATACAATTTGAGGGATTTTGTAGGTTCATTAATCAAGGTTTGACGGAAGAATTTCATAAGTTTCCAAAAATGGAAGATAGAGATCAAGAAATGGAATTTCAATTATTTGTGGAAAGGTATCAATTGGTGGAGCCCCTGATAAAGGAAAGAGATGCTGTGTATGAATCACTCACATATTCTTCTGAATTATATGTCCCTGCGGGAGTAATTTGGAAAACCGGTAGGGATATGCAACAACAAACTGTTTTTATTGGAAACATTCCTCTAATGAATTCCCTGGGAACCTCTATAGTAAATGGAATATACAGAATTGTGATTAATCAAATATTGCAAAGTCCCGGTATTTATTATCGTTCAGAATTGGATCATAACGGAAATTCTGTCTATACCAGCACTATAATATCAGATTGGGGAGGAAGATCGGAATTAGAAATTGATAGAAGAACAAGGATATGGGCACGTGTAAGTAGGAAACAAAAAATATCTATTCTAGTTTTATCATCAGCTATGGGTTCAAATCTAAGAGAAATTCTAGATAATGTTTGTTACCCTGAAATTTTCTTGTCTTTCTCAAATGATAAGGAGAAAAAAAAGATTGGATCAAAAGAAAATGCCATTTTGGAGTTTTATCAACAATTTGCTTGTGTCGGTGGGGATCCGGTATTTTCTGAGTCCTTATGTAAGGAATTACAAAAGAAATTTTTTCAACAAAGATGTGAATTAGGAAGGATTGGTCGACGAAATATGAACCGGAGACTGAATCTTGATATACCTCAGAACAATACATTTTTGTTACCACGAGATCTATTGGCTGCTGCGGATCATTTGGTCGGAATTAAATTTGGAATGGGTACATTTGACGATATGAATCACTTGAAAAATAAACGTATTCGCTCTGTAGCAGATCTGTTACAAGATCAATTCGGATTGGCTCTTGTTCGTTTAGAAAATTCGATTCGAGGAACTATATGTGGAGCAATCCGACATAAATTGATACCGACTCCTCAAAATTTGGTAACTTCAACTTCATTAACAACCACTTATGAATCCTTTTTTGGCCTACACCCTTTATCTCAAGTTTTGGATCGAACTAATCCATTGACACAAATTGTTCATGGGCGAAAATTGAGTTATTTGGGTCCTGGAGGATTGACGGGACGAACTGCTAGCTTTCGGATACGAGATATCCACCCGAGCCACTATGGGCGTATTTGCCCAATTGACACGTCTGAAGGAATCAATGTTGGACTTATTGGATCTTTAGCTATTCATGTGAGGATTGGTCCTTGGGGATCTATAGAGAGTCCGCTTTATGAAATGTCTGAGAGATCAAAAGAGGCACAGATAATTTATTTATCACCAAATAGAGATGAATATTATATGGTAGCCGCAGGAAATTCTTTGGCCTTGAATCGGGGTGTTCAAGAAGAACAAGTTGTTCCGGCTCGATACCGTCAAGAATTTTTGACTATTGCATGGGAACAGATTCGTTTTAGAAGTATTTTTCCTTTCCAATATTTTTCTATTGGAGCTTCCCTCATTCCGTTTATCGAGCATAATGATGCGAATCGGGCTTTAATGAGTTCTAATATGCAGCGCCAAGCAGTTCCTCTTTCTCGATCCGAGAAGTGCATTGTTGGAACTGGGCTGGAACGCCAAACGGCTCTAGATTCGGGGGTATCTGTTATAGCTGAACGTGAAGGAAAGATCATTTATACTGATACTCACAAGATCATTTTATCAAGTAATGGGGACACTATAAACATTCCATTAGTTATGTATCAACGTTCCAATAAAAATACTTGTATGCATCAAAAACCTCAGGTTCAGCAGAGTAAATGCATTAAAAAGGGGCAAATTTTAGCGGATGGGGCGGCTACAGTTGGTGGGGAACTCGCTTTAGGAAAAAACGTATTAGTAGCTTATATGCCGTGGGAAGGTTACAATTTTGAAGACGCAGTACTAATTAGCGAACGGCTGGTGTGTGAAGATATTTATACTTCTTTTCACATACGGAAATATGAAATTCAGACTCATGTGACAAGTCAAGGTCCCGAAAGAATTACTAAGGAAATACCCCATTTAGAGGCTCATTTACTCCGAAATTTAGACAGAAATGGAATTATAATGCTGGGATCTTGGATAGAAACCGGCGATATTTTAATAGGTAAATTAACACCTCAGATAGCGAACGAATCCTCGTATGCCCCCGAGGATAGATTATTACGAGCCATACTTGGCATTCAGGTATCCACTTCAAAAGAAACTTCTCTAAAACTACCTATAGGCGGAAGAGGTCGAGTTATTGATGTGAGATGGATCCAGAAAAAGGCGGGTTCCAGCTATAATCCAGAAAAGATTCGTGTATATATTTTACAGAAACGTGAAATCAAAGTGGGTGATAAAGTAGCTGGAAGACATGGGAATAAAGGTATCATTTCTAAAATTTTGTCTAGACAAGATATGCCCTACTTGCAAGATGGAACACCGGTTGATATGGTCTTCAATCCATTAGGAGTACCCTCACGAATGAATGTAGGACAGATATTTGAATGTTCGCTCGGGTTAGCAGGGGATCTACTAAAGAGACATTATAGAATAGCACCTTTTGATGAGAGATATGAGCAAGAGGCTTCGAGAAAACTAGTGTTTTCCGAATTATATGAAGCCGGTAAGCAAACAAAAAACCCATGGGTATTTGAACCCGAGTTTCCGGGAAAAAGCAGAATATTTGATGGAAGAACAGGAGATCCTTTTGAACAACCTGTTCTAATAGGCAAGTCCTATATCCTAAAATTAATTCATCAAGTTGATGATAAAATCCATGGACGTTCGAGTGGGCATTACGCACTTGTTACACAACAACCCCTTAGAGGAAGGGCCAAGCAAGGGGGGCAACGAGTAGGGGAAATGGAAGTTTGGGCTCTAGAGGGATTTGGTGTTGCTCATATTTTACAAGAGATGCTTACTTATAAATCTGATCATATTAGAGCTCGTCAAGAATTACTTGGTGCTACGATCATTGGAGGAACAGTACCTAATCCTGAGGATGCCCCAGAATCTTTTCGATTGCTCGTTCGAGAACTACGATCTTTGGCTCTGGAACTGAACCATTTCCTTGTATCTGAGAAGAATTTTCAGATGAATCGGAAGGAAGTTTGATCCGAATGAATCAGAATTTCTATTCTATGATCGACCGGTATAAACATCAACAACTTCGAATTGGATTAGTGTCTCCTCAACAAATAAGGGCTTGGGCCAACAAAATCCTACCAAATGGGGAGATAGTTGGAGAGGTGACAAAGCCCTATACTTTTCATTATAAAACCAATAAACCGGAAAAAGATGGATTGTTTTGTGAAAGAATCTCTGGACCCATAAAAAGTGGAATTTGTGCTTGTGGAAATTATCGAGTGATCGGAGCGGAAAAAGAGGACCCGAAATTTTGTGAAGAATGCGGGGTGGAATTTGTTGATTCTCGGATACGAAGATATCAAATGGGATACATCAAACTCGCATGTCCAGTAACTCATGTGTGGTATTTGAAACGACTTCCTAGTTATATCGCGAATCTTTTAGATAAGCCCCTTAAGGAATTAGAAGGCCTAGTATACTGCGATGTGTGATTTGATCGAAATTCGCATTTTACAGATTTGCACTACTAAACTGTCATCCCATTCAATCTGATTGGGATGCCCCCGACTCTGACATGGTTCTTGGAAGGAGTAACATGGAGCTCAGAATTATGGGTGTATTCAATATCCCCAAATGAAGGGGGAATTGATCCATGGTCGATTCCGTAACAGCTAAATAGGAATTGCTAGTTATACCTCGTGAAAAAAAAGATTTTTTAGTGGAATGTGCCATTCCATTTCTTTTAGAGAGAGGTTCTGTTAAAGCAAGTAAATATGACATGGTTACAGAAGTCTATTTATCGCATATATGCTTCAAGGGGCATAATGACATAGCCGTCGGGGTAAGTAGGGACCTAAAAGATCGAATGGAACGAAACGATATATAGACAAGTAA